ATGGACAAATTGATTCAACCGAATCATTGCACAGAAATATCATTATTTGGTTGATCTAAGTTCATGCAATTTTTGATTTCTAATATAAAAATTTTCTTTTGGTCAATCGTTGAATAAAATCCATTGAAAGGGGAATCAGTCTATAGAACATCTTTTTTATTTAATTTATTTAATCACACGTCGTAAACATATACCACAAGAATTCTTATTCAATTCAAATTTTAAATTATGACTCCGAATATTTTCTATTAAGATTGGCTTTTCAATATAAAATGAATCCTCATTGAGGGGGGTATGATATAAGTGGATCAAATAGGAATTTTAGGAAAAAGATCTTTTCGATCTCTTTCCTTTTTTTTTACAATTCTCTACTCTAATATCGTAATCTTTTTTGCTATTATTCTATATCGTCTACTATAGTGTAGTTGTATATTCCCTACGTAGATTATTTGTAGCCACGCATACATTGACTTGGGTTAAGCCCCCCAAAAGAATCTTTCGAAAACTAGTCAATGATGGCCCTCCATGGATTCACCTATATAAGCCGCGGCTAAAGTTGCAAAAATCAGAGCTTGAATACCACTTGTAAATAATCCAAGGAACATCACAGGTATAGGAACCACTGAAGGGACTAAAGAAACAAGAACAACAACTACTAATTCATCAGCTAATATATTTCCGAAAAGTCGAAAACTAAGTGATAAGGGCTTTGTGAAATCTTCTAATATGTTAATAGGTAAAAGGATTGGAGTTGGTTGAATATATTTCCCAAAATAACCTAATCCCCTTTTACTAAGACCTGCATAGAAATATGCCACTGACGTGAGTAGAGCTAAAGCAACAGTAGTATTTATATCATTCGTGGGTGCGGCTAACTCTCCATGAGGTAATTGTATGATTTTCCAAGGTAAAAGAGCTCCCGACCAATTAGAAACAAAAATAAATAGAAACATAGTTCCAATAAAAGGAACCCAAGGACCGTATTCTTCTCCAATTTGAGTTTTACTCACATCTCGAATGAATTCAAGGACATATTCGAAGAAATTCTGGCTGCCGGTCGGAATAGTTTGTGGGTTCCGAACAGCTATAGTGGCTGAACCTAATAAGATAGCAATTACAACCCACGAAGTAATAAGGACTTGGCCGTGGACTTGGAACCCGCCTATTTTCCAATAGAAATGTTGGCCTACCTCTACGCCGGATATATCGTATAACCCTTTTAGTGTCTTGATGGAACATGATAGAACATTCATATTGACCTCTGAGAAAAATCAGACTTTAAACGAAATTATTTTGATTCAATCATCTCTTTCTCCACTTGACTACTTGAATCGTATATTTTCAATAGCAACTAATCACATAATATCCCCAGATATTTTGATCTCTTTTTTGAGATTGAGAAAAAGTAGTAGAAGTAGATTCCAAAAATCTATGAAGTTTCCGAAAGAGGTTATTTTTCTTATTATTAATTACGGATTTCTTATATAGCTAGAGCGGCCCGCACAAATTGCGAATACTAATTTGTTAAGAATTAATCGGATTGAAGAGATAGCGTCATCGTTCGCTGGAATCGAAAGATCTGCGAGATCGGGGTCACAATTCGTATCGATTAAACAAATTGTTGGAATTCCCAAAGTGATACATTCTCGAAGGGCCGTATATTCTTCGTGCTGATCAACGACAATTACAATATCGGGTAACCCCGTCATATATTTAATCCCGCCCAGATATCTTTGCAAGTGAGATAATTGCCTTTTCAACATAGCCGCGTCTCTTTTCGGAAGACGATTAAGTCGCCCCGTTTTTTGTTCCGTTCTCAAGTTTCTAAACTTATGAAGTCTCGTTTCTGTAGTGGACCAATTCGTTAACATACCGCCAGGCCATTTTTTATTAACATAATGACACCGAGCCCGTATCGCAGCCCGTGCTACTGAATCCGCTGCTTTTTTTTTAGTGCCAACAATTAAGAATTCTTTTCCCCTACTCGCTGCATCAAAAACCAAATTACAAGCTTCTGATAAAAAACGAGCAGTTCTAGTAAGATTTGTAATATGAATACCTTTACGCTTTGCAGAAATATAAGGTGCCATTTTAGGATTCCATTTCCTAGTACCATGGCCAAAATGAACTCCTGCCTCCATCATCTCTTCCAAATTGATGTTCCAATACCTTCTGGTCATTTATCCCCCCACCGCTCCTTTTAAAAAAAGGGACAAGGTACTCTGAAATAAATAAATAATTGTTCCGATGGAACCTTCTATTCTACCGTAGATTAGCCGTAGATACACGAACCAAGCCATTATTCTTTTCTATTCGTTATTATCTTTTTGACTTGACTATTACCAAATACCAAATCAAATGACCGGACCAAATGCAGATTGACCGCTTGAATCTGCTCTTAGAAATCATTAAATGTTATAAATGATTGTTCCGATGTATCGTAGAAATTCTTTGAAAAGCAAGAATCCAATAAATTTTTGTGGTGGAACAAAATATCCCT